TCCTTTCAGTCAAGGTCTAACCTCGTGTAGCTAATGAAAGGGAATACCTTAGAACAGAACCGACTATAAGCCCTGAGAGGATAGCCAGCAAGCAAACCTCCCCTTAAAAAACCTAAAAAAGAAAGGTCAGAGGATGGCGAAGTTAGGGAGATAGCTGGAAGGAGATCCAAAGTCTATTTAGATTGAGTCTGAATCAAGGGATCTGAAGGGTTCAAAGCTTTTTCTAAACCATTTGATCTTGAGGAATTGGTGCATAACAATAAAGAGGCTTCTTACTCTCGCTGTCTTATCCTGGTGAAGAAGGTCACATATTGTATAGCTTTCTACCACCAGAGCCTACAAGTCTCACGATTCAGGCATTCTCGAAGAAGAAAGAGGATGAGCCTTATCGAGGAGTGTTAAGCCGCTTTATCGCAGGTAAAGGAACGAAGCCAGATGTGGAGGAGAAAAAGCACTTTACATTAAAGGGGAGGCTACGGGAGGAATGAGAAAGTCAAGTTATTCCAGACTGTAAGGGTCCGAAGTCTGATTTGGATCAAGTAAGTAAAGCCTTAGGTTAGATCAAGTGAGGATACCGAAAGGGATTCACTCTTACCACGGATAGAGGAACGAAAGCAAGAGAGAATCCGTTTCCGTCTTCTCTCTTCACTGCCCGGAGCGGAAGCGAGATCAAGATCGCTTAACAAACAGCTAGTCTGTAGCTTTCCTTCGTTACTCTATCTCTTCTCTTGTTGGTCGGAACTCTTCTATCGGTTCTTATGGTAGCTATCCTTATTAGACTCCTATTACATATCTTTTTATTTATCCTTAAGGCTTCTTAAAAGACCTTTCTAGATTCTTTATAGCTCTTTATATAGTAGAGAACTAACTATTGATGCTCTTTAGACACCCCCGAACCCCGTAACTGCACCTGATGGTCATCAATCCGCTCTCATAGCAACAACTCTTTTACCTAAAAGATAAGACATGCGTCACCTCGCCTACTAAGTCTATTTACTTTCAGTCCCATTGACTAGGTTTCAGAATATCCTAAGTGATGTCCGAAATCCCTGTGCTGGTGTCTTCGTCTTCATCCATCACCTAAGTCCCGCCTGCTACCGTAAATCAAAGCTTTGCCTTGTTGGAGCAAATAGCAAGGATGGTAATTAGCTTCATGACTTCCCAATCCGCTACTCTACCCCGAAATGCAAGCACTAAGCCCTTTACTAGCTTTCCTGTCTCTCAGGCTACAGCCTACCCACCTTCTACGATGTTGTCAAAGTGGACCCTCCATATGACTCTTTTGTGGGAGCGATTGGTGAGATACCCTTTCGATCCTATGAATGATTGGCTTAGTAACCAAGGTGCTCTTCACTTAGACTCGATATTTTGTGACTCTCGTCATTGGGAGCCACTGATCGGGAAAGAGGAAGATCCCTTTTTTCAGGATTTACCAGCTGCTAGGCTGGCTGGCTGACTCAGTTACCGGAGGTGGAAAGAGACGGCTGTTCGTTATAGGTAATTACATCATTCAACGGTTGTTAAGACCATATCATGACTGGGGGATGTCTGTTTTAAGGCGCATCAGTAATGATGGCACTTTCGATCAGCTTCGACCATTAGATAAGGTAAAAGGCTTTAAAGAGAGGTATAGCTTTGATCTGAAGTCTGCTACAGATCGCTTTCCTATGGAAATGTTCGATCTGATGCTCTATGTTCGGAAGTGCTGTAGGACGTGCGGTTGTAGGACGATGCTTAGGAGGCAATATGATTGACCTCTTACCGCCTCTCGTCCGCAGGCGCAAGCGGGTGATGTACAGTGTCGGACAACCTCTCGCTTTCCATTCCTCATGGCCACTCTTCGCCTTGGCTCACCATTTTGTGGTGTGGCTGGCAGCGGACAGAGTGTACCCGGGTGTTAGATTTAGAGCTTACGCCATTCTCGGTGACGATTTAGTCATTGCGGATACTAAGGTGGCTACGAGTTATCAAGAGATTCGTAGAGAGTTAGACGTGGAGATTAGCTATGAAGACCGTGCAGCTAGCCGATTATCAAATGAAAGAAAAAGGAAGGCGGGGGGGACTTATGAAGCTACCAGTGCAGGTAAGTCAAGACCGGTCGTCCAGAGCAGAAAGCAAGAGCTACCTTTGAAGTTCCGCTAGACTATGTAGTCTAGCTCTTTCTTGTCTGTTTATTGCACAAAAGGCATGACTTGGTCTTTTTCTCTAGTCTTGCTCTCTCAAGTAGGTATGTGTCTTGTGTCTCTATCTCTCTCATGTTAGGAAAGACCCTGGTTTTTTTTCGAGGATCCGTTTTGCTTGTCCATCTAACAGAGGAATAAGACGCCTAAGAATGCCCGGTACTCGATATTCGATATGCCTTTCTCTCTCATGATAGGAATGATGGATCACGTTTTCACTGGACATTAGTTGATCCAGTTTTCACTCTTTCTGGATTTCACTGATGATAGATAGCAAAGACCCACGCCTAACAAGCTTGATAGGTCTGCGCTTTCATAGGCATAGCCATTTTCGGAGGGAAGGAAGCATAAGCCCTCTGACCTTCCACTTGAAGACAGTCCCTAGCGCCATACCTGTAGTAGGAGATACCATAGTGACTTGGCTTTGGGGTGGAATCAAGCTCCTTTATTCGATCTATCGAGTACGATCGATGAAGGGGGTCTTCGTCCACCTTTTAGTTCGTTTTCCTCTTTTCTTTCTTTTTGAAGTACCCGTGGATGCTCCTGCGGAGGGACCTGACATACAAGAAGTTCCAACCCTGTCCCAGGAAGAATTAACCCTCCAACGAAGTCTATTGCTATTAATAAAACAAAGGATGGAATTTATCCTTTCTGAAGAAAGACTCCATCTCTCACCACATGAGATGGACAACCTAATAACAAGGCTTCTTTCAGAAAGGGGCACCCATCCTCAACAACTTTATCAAATTTATGAGGACCTCTCCGCACAGGGGAGACGGGATTGGGTCAACAATCTCCTTTCTCGAATCCGAAGTCGGACGGAGAGATCGTAGCTTTCTTTTTTTCCGTTGCCTTACCTGAAATGATTACGAGGCAAACAATATTATATAACAAGTTATCTTACGTCGACAATGGAACGAAAGGTGGGGGAGGCAGATCCTTTCTCTTCAAGATCTTGGATCATCCCCTTCAGTATCTCGGGTGTTCGTAATCTTCAAACATTCCCGCAGTAAGTGCACCATACGGATATGGTGTTTCCGTCGCTTTTCGTCCTGTTCTACGTCGTGTTGGATGCAGCGATCCATTTCGCGTTGCCAAAAGCCTTCCCACCCCCGGTACGCGGCTAGACGTTTGGCAGCCGTTTTGATAGCGGATTTCAGTTGTTCTCGCGATAACGGGCGGCTGCTCTGGGTCCGGTGCAACCGCTGGATGCTGGATCAAGTGTCGGCTCAAGAACCGGCGGCCGGTTGAGATCGATAGGCGGTCGGTTCGAAGGACCGGCCTCGCTTCTACCGCCTCCAACGGAAATCGGCAATCTCTCCATTGAAGACAGAATCCAATCCAGTAGAGACAGAATCCAATCTATCCCGCTCAAAAATAAAAGAAAGAGCGGTCCCACCCAAGTCAGTCCCCAATCTAGAAGTAATTGAGTACCCATTAGTATGGTAATACTTAAAAAAAAGCTTTTGATCCATTTGTGGATCAGCTCTTTACCATAACGAATCAATTGATTTAATGTAGGCATCGCTCTTTCCTTCGCTTTACGATCTATATCTTCTACATCTTTCTCCTATCTTTTGCCCGGGACCGCCTTCGACCACCGAGACAAAGTAGCAAGTCTCAGGGGAGGAGAAAGAGGTGCGTCCTTGACGGGTATTGACCTCAGCCAGAGTTACAAAAACGGCTCGAACCGCATAGAGAAACTAAAGCGCCAAATAAGATGCTGAAGCGCTAAATAAGATGCTGATCAGCTCAACAGCTGGTGCTTCCATTCGCTCTTGGGAAAGTCAAACAGAAGAGGTACGTGTTCAGTTGATAGAGTTACCTGGCAAGTAGATCCATAATGAGTAGGTCAGCACCCGACGCCAAGAAAAACAAAATAATAATAGTCCTAGCGCAACCCAACAACCACTAGTAAATTAAAAAAAGAATGACAACCAAAACGAGTCAAATAACGAACAAAATGGAGACTAAGAAGAGCGAAGACCTGAATGAAGAAAAAATAAACATGATACGAAGATTTCTTTTATTCACGTTAAGGCATGCTGATCGACGAACGGATCTTACTCCTGAGATTTGGAGAGAAAAAATGCTCAAGCTATTCGAATGTAAAGTTATCCTAGTCGCCAAGGAAATCAATCAAGATGCCGGCTACGATTTTCATGTCGGAATCCTTGAATTCTTATTCTTCTTTCCTAAACGCCCTAGCGCGAAAGAACAAGCAGCCTTAGCGCATCCGACAGCCAGCCCTATGAGCTAGCTTACCAGCTCGACCTCTGCCACTACTGCTTTGCTAGCCAATGCTAGAGATGGAAGATCTGAAACAAGGGCTGAGCCTATGACCGACCAGCCTTTGTGATTGCTTATTCGAAGGCAGACTTGGACTCCTTTCCTTGGACAGGCACCAAAGCAAGCAAGAGATTGAAGCGGGGCATGGGAGACACGAAGTATTGCGAAAGAAGGAACAAGGGACGCCTCATTCCATTAAGCAAGAACCCGAGCTAAGAGCAGGGCAGATGAAGTCGACAAATCGGGTCTAAAAGCAAAAGCCCTTACATATAAAGCATTAAAATTAAAAACCTATCTACGATTGGCTTATCGCAGCCCCTAACTCCATTTTTACTAATGAGAGGATTTTTTTTTTAATGGATCCTTTCTTTCAGGATGAAAACACAGGGCAGGAGGGTCTAGAAAGTCCTCTATAGGCCGTCCATAGTCCATTGACGCCTCGTAGTACCACTTACAGTACTCGCAGAGCGATTGAGTCCAAAATTTTCACTCAATCTGCTCAACGAGGAAAGAAGCATCGTCGTCGAGCTGGCGAGAGAGATAGATCCTCTATAAGTCTCTCTACGTAACCCCAATCGGGCTTACAGCTCTCAACTAACATCCATCTGACCATACCAATCTGATAACAGCTCACCAGAAAACCTTCCGGAAAGCCTAACCAGACTGATAAAGGCATAGGACGGATACCACCTGGAGAGAGGGCGACAAGAATATGCCGAAACCAGTGACGATTGTTATTTGGGTTAATGTGACAAGGCTTACAGGAATACCTCCTTCCACCAGCCCCTCTTAGTCTCAGAGAGGTCTGAATGTTATCACACCCTATTTGCTTCATCACCGGCATTAGAGCCACAGCGAACCAAGCTGACCTACCTATATCACTAAACTAGACCCTAAGACGTAGTAATTCTTCGGGCACTACACAGTATTGAGGTTCCGGCTGAGTTCTTACAATGGACGCCCCAATCAGAAAGATTACAAGGCCTAGTGTTGCTAGAGTATGCGTATTAGTTGATCTCTTGAAGGATATGCCCAATCGTATTTGGCTGGGGATGGGAAAGTGTGGGCGCTGGCAACGAATCATTTATGAGAATCCCCCGATTCCATTCCTTCTGTCGTATGAGAGGCCACAGCCTAGATGAATGCTAAGCCAGACCTGTTCTAAATAAAGGCAAAGAACCTTTGCAGGATGATACTATGAACCCTAATGGAGCCAAGGAGAAAGCAGTTGCAGGCCAGGGTGAGACTTCGAAAGCTGCTGAGAGTGTAAAGCCAGTCACACGAACAGATCGAAACACAAAATAAAGAACAGCGTGTGATTGGGAGGTTTTCGGTTTCGCCTAGTCTGGATGACCATGAAGTGCAACGAGTTAATGCTGCTACGAATGAGGAACAAGCCAATGTTATTGATAATAAGAATCAGAATGAATGGCGAGATGGGTGGTGGTGTTGAATCCTTGGTATCAGCACAGGTATCCCATTCTAAGGTGCAAGCTAGTGTGCCCGTGCCTGATGCAAGGGTAGAGAAGGAAGATACAAGCGGAAGTTTTAATTAAAAAAAAGCTCTTGAACCTTAGAATTCTGGTGCATGTGAAAATAGAGTGCAGGAGAATCAAGATGAGGTAGAATATTTAAATCCATTGGATCTCGACAAGGCGATCAGATATAGAGAGTTGAACAGCTTAACCATGTCAGATGCAGGCAAGCGTATTAACTCTAAAACTGTGATGGATACGTTCCAGTTTATATCGACTGCACCCCTCAAACGTGTAGATGATGTGAACTCTCGGGAGGAAGCGGTTGAAAAGCGGAAGAGATTCGATAATGCACTACAGGCCAGATTTGAGAAGATTATAAACAATACTAACAGCTACTGAAAATGAGTCGGCACAAACTCTTATCGAACATCAGCCATTGGAAGAGGTAAGTGACTCTGAATCTTCTTAAAATGAGAAGGCTATGGAATCTGTTAGACCTAAAGTCACTATTCTTCTTTTGAGTTTTAGTGACTTGCCTCCTGGAGTTCTTACTAGGTTCAAGAAAAGGACCATGGACGGTTCTTCTTCGTCCCAAAGTTCCCTATGATGAATTCCATTGTATGGAATATAAGCGGCATTGGCAATGCCCCAAGCGTCCGCCACCTTAAGAAGTTAATTAAGGATTATCGGATTCGTTTTCTTGCTGTTCTTGAACCAATGATTAGTTTTGCGGATTTAAGATTGGCAGGAAATTGAAGCTTGCTAATGTTAAAGGGAATGATTAGGAATATAGCCAAATTTGGCTGCTATGAGTGTTGATATTTCTTTTGTTGATAAATCTTACCAACATATTAAAGTGAAAGTTTCTCTGCCTGGGCTGAATGCGGTTGCCTACTGCACTTTTGTTTATGCTAAATGCTCGGTGGTTGATAGAAGAAGGCTTTGGGATGTGCTGGAAGTCTTTTCTCTCAATATCCAAGACCCATGGATAGTATGCGGGAACTTTCATTCGATTCTTTCAGGAGATGAAAAAAAGGGGGGAAGGGACCCGAACCTAGTAGCTATGAGTGACTTCCAGGACTTTGTTTCTGCTTGTGGTTTAGTGGATGCAGGGTATTCGGGGAGCAAATACACCTGGTGCAATAATCAGCAGGGCACGGCACTAGAAGGGTTTGGGCCAGATTGGATAGAGCTCTAATTAATGCTGCCTGGAGCTATAATATATCGCTCTCAAGGTTAGCCATCTCTCCAGAATTTGTTCTGATCACTCCCCACTTTTGCTTGAAATTTGCTTTAGCTCTCCAACTGTTTCTGGACCGAAGCCTTTCAGATTTCAGCAGATGTGGGTAGAGCATCGTTAATGAAGTTTGTAGAGGTTGAGTGGAATAAACCTCAATATGGCTCAGCTTTAGAAGTATTTACTCTGAAGTTCAGAAACCTGAGGAATGCATTGAAGCAATGGAACTGGCTTGTCTTTGGTGACATTAAAAAAAAATGGAAACAAGCTGAGGACACCATATTACAGTGTGAGTTTGATCTTGAAACCCAATGGAATGATACTACTTGGGGAAATCTCCAGACCGCTAAAGCTAATTACAACAAGTTGTTGCTTCAAGTACGAGACCGGCCCGCTCTGATTCTCCCGATCTCTCTTTCCCCTTTAGCCGTACCATATCGTCCTTTCCTGGCCTGGTATGAGTAAGCTTTCTCAGCTTCCTCTCCCGCTTACTGATTAGGTCGAGTTATCTTTCGCTTCCTTGACTTTGATAGCAACGTTCTCCTTTCCCCTTCTTTTTGTCCTAAGGCTTTTGTTGGGCCAAAAAAGCCAACTCTTTTCTTCCTTTGTTTGATGCTTTCCTATCTCGAGCTTATTTTCTGGAACTATCTTTGAAGCCTTTTTCTCATGTAATGGTACACTTCCCGCCTTGCCTGGCTTTAGGAAAAAGAGCTCCCTTTCGCCTTGCTCACTTTATAAATGAGAACTTCCTTGTCCCCCTCAAAGCGATCTTCTCTTGTCTTATCTCTTTCTTACCTTTCTTTTCCCCTAAGAGGCTATCCCATGTCCCTTCATTGGCTGTCTTTGAGTCACCCCTTGACAAGAATAAGAATAGAGGATGTCCACAGATTCTATTCATTATTTCTTTGGTAGGAAATCTACAGGAAGAACTAGGAAAGCCAAGCTTCCCTTACTCAAATAGGGCTTCCTGCCTATCTATATCTATTGAGCAGACTGACGGGGATAAGACGTAGGAAAGAGAGAAAGAAGGACTTTACCCTTTGAATTACGGACTTGTGACGGGGCTGGTGAGTCTTTTGGACTGGTTATGGTGTGAATGGCATTGGTTAAAAGGAGAAAGGTATGCTCGAAAGATAGGTAGGGGGTGAGTGAAACAGATAATTCGGAGATAGAGAAAGAGAATTGGACTGCGACTGCGCTGGTAGTGAAGTGAAATGACAGAAGGTGCGTGAACCAATCAATGTGTTCTGTTTTTCTTTGTAGCTAGATGTGTGGCAACGGTTGGTTTGGTAATAAAATACCTGAAGCAATGGGAATACCCGAGTCAATTAGCTAAGCGAATAGGGCTGTTAGCGAGAAGCGGAGTAGCTCTTAAACCAATGAGCTTACGGCCTAAGAAGGCATTCCTTCATTCACTGCAAGTAGCTTCCAAGCTTTCCTAAAGTTCTAGTAGATAAGGAAGGAAAAGAGAGTCTTAGATTGGATCTTTTTGTAGCTAGATCTTGCTCCTTTAGTTTCTGGAAAAAAAACCTTTAGGCTATGTAAATAGCTGATGGAATCTTGCTTCTAGTCGCCGAGCTGAGGCTAGATAGAAAGTGAAACCTAGGTTGTAAGAAGGACTCGGGAAGAAGTAGAGTGTGACTTTAATGGTGCTTCTAGCTCCACAAGGTTGTCAGCTTGCCCGTCCCTCCATTCCAGACGAGAGGAAGTAATGGGATAAGGTCCACTCTCCCCTACTAGTCGCTTTGGATCGTTCGTCTGATGGGTTTTCTCGGAACGATGTTCAAGTTGGTCATGTTAACTCTGTTTTTAGTTAACTGCTGGGCTGGATTGACTAAATCCATAAATGGAAATCGAAGTTCTGCGTTAAAGCTGCACACAGAACACAAGAGTTAAGGGATCCTGCTGTCCCATTTCAATCTCGAGACTTTTTCTCAATATGAGGTGATCGTCAGACTGTATATAATCCGAGGTGCTCGGACGTTTTTTTCCACCAGCTTTTCGGGTTTACCGGGCTAAGGTAACTATGAAAGGTAGGACCTCATCTCATTCCATCAATTGGTGTCGGGTTTACCAATCTCAGTATGAAAAGATTCACTATTTCCCTGTGCTTTGACGGAGAAGTCCGCGTTCTTCCCTCTCCTGTCTTTTAGTCAGGGAGCTTCTTTGTTTCTGGAAATCAGAGGGATAGATAGCGTAAGTGTGCTTGTAGCTCGATAAGGGAGGAAGGAGATGGAATCAACTCGATCCTGGGCTAAAGTCCTTGCTCTTCTAGTAGGAGGACATCAGATTTCCACAATCAATTGTGTACACAAAAGGTTGTTACGATAAGAGGTTTTTCTTTCTCTCTCCTATCTCCTAGAGGCCGGCATTGGGTAATATACTGTTTCTTGCTCTGTGTTCCCTACGAACTGTGGACATAGGAAGTAAAGCCAAGGCCTTTCCTTCGCTCGATTCCGACGAAGTCATGGTCTCAGGTCCGTCCTAAGTAATACCCCATTAATATGGCTCGAAGCGTGCAGCCTTTCCTGGTCTTCCAGCTCAGCTGGCTGCTTTATCATTCGTGCCATTTGTTATTTTCCAAAAAAAAGCGTCTGCCCCCCACCCCAAAATGGCGATCCTTGCTTGTCTTGACCCATGAGTAAGCAAGCAACCTTGCATTTCTTCCAACTCAAAGAGGTGATGCGCCTTCCTGATTGTCCCCATTGAGAGATGCTGGAAGTTGCGAGAAGGTGGTGTCCCCATCCCAAGTTATTTTGCTTTGGCCTCTTTCATGCCCGATTTCCTAGAAGTGGAGATGTCCCCGGTCAGTCCGATGGATTTCCTACCAACAGGGGACAGATGAACTGAACTAAAGAGCAGTCCTTTCATTCAATGATTTATGGGTTTGAAGATGATGCTTGTCACATTCATGCGAAAGAACTTCACTCTGGCACGGGCTAGTCATATTCATTCTCGTTCTCAATCTGCTTATCAATCTGAAATCTGAGACTCTCTCTGATCTAGAAAGGAAAGACAAAAAGCAGTTATTTCTGGAAGCTCTGCAGCCGAACCATCAGCGTTCATTGCCTGCAGGTCATTTCATTTCACCAATGTGTCACAGGTCAAAGGTGAACCCACCAGCTTCAATTGGTGTAGCCAACCACGTGTCAAAGGTAGCCGATTCGTTGAAAAGGTCAAACCAAAAAGGAAGGTCAAAGCACGGAGTCCTGTGAAGACGTTCTTTCACTCTTTGGTAAAGTGTTCGATCTCTAGGAAAGGCGAGCAAAGAATCAAAACCTTGCCCAATGGAGTTGCTTTCTTCCAGTGAATAAGCGGGATCCATCCCTGTCCCCGGATTCTTCCCTATGGATCTGGTTTGTTGAATAGGTTGCTCTTTCTCGATCCGATCTCCTAGAGGAAGTGAGTCGCGAATCTCCTTGTTATGATGAGCGGGCCTTCCCTTCCTTCTATCTATTAGGTTTTCAATCCTGTCCCTCAACTCCGTTAATCCCAACATTCTAGGTTCTTTGTCGGATTGCAATCTTTGATTCGGACTGTGAAACCCAATCAGAATGAATGTTGGTATTGCGCTTGCATCGTCTGACTTGTACTAGAAAATACAGTTATTGAGCTTCCCCTTCCTATGGGATCCGAGATCGGGTAGCGGCTCATTATTCGAAAAAATGAAAATACATAATATCAATAGAATAGCCCGCTCCTGGATCAGATGATCTTGATTGAAAGAGGCAAGCCCGCAGATCGGGATGATATCCTGACTTTAAGAGGAAACCCGAGGGCGTTTAGGATTTAATCTTGAATCTTGGCAGAGTTAGCCCAGAAAGACAGATCCTGATATCAGCGCTTACCTCAATGGCGGGAGAGAGAGGGATGGCTTTTGGCTTCTAGGAGGGCTATCCGCTAATGAGTTCCTTGTACTATCTTATGGTCTAATCCAACCTAAGGTAGGTAGGCGGGCAGGCTTTTAGTGTTGATACGCTAAAGGAAGCGCGCCTAAGCCATAGAGAGAAGGGTCAAACGAGAAAATGGAGGCGCCTATCCATCGATATGACCAAGACCTTGTCACGAGCTGGACTCGAACCAGCACTTCTGAATGATGCGTTAGCAAATCTTTGGTTTGAATATGCCAAAGTTAGGACTTGGTTGTACATCACATCTTTTGATTATCAAATGAGTGTTCCGTGTGATTTTTATTAAGAAATATAGTTGTGATCAACCGTCAACTTAGATAAGCTACCGACCACTTAGTTGATAAGAGGGAAGAAAGCCAACCTAACAGAGAATCGTCACCACTTCTGAACAAGGAAATCATACCCTTGGGAAGCAGAGGAGAATACACCGTATTTTTGAAGAGCAAGCCAGAGAAATAGACTCCGGTCTTGTTCTCCCGGGCTCTGAGCCTGTACCTTGGAAGCCCTATAAAAAAAAGGAGCACCGCTTCACGGTCGCTAGCCAGGCCCATACCCAGTCGGACAAAGCTAGCCACCTCACTTAGTGTACCTTCCCTAGATCGGCCTTTCTTTCCTTCCCCCTCTACTCTAAGGCTCACTCGCTCGGATGTGGTCGAATTATCATTCTAAGGTCTCATCCTTTAAGCATTCGCCAGGCCACCTAACACTCACAACTACACCGATCGATGGGGCTCTCGCTTTCTTCTCAGCTCGCTCCCTGTAAGGTTTTTTTCATGGTCTGCAAAGGCCCTGACAACTGCTGCATGATCATATCAAGCCGGGAACCCTGTCCTGATCTTTCTCCAGGTATGAAAGCAGTGGGCCCATCTGTAAAAGGTGTCCCCCTTGAATACACCTTTGAGACTGCTCCCTGTGGAGAAGACTTCACCTGCTGATCATGCTGATGTCTTTCTTCATCAAACTTATCTGTGACTCTGATATCTGACTCATCATGCACCACTGGTTTACCCTTGACCATCTGACTTTCACTGTCCAGTCCGGACTTGGAGCATCTGCTGCCCCTATAATCCACTAGAAGCAGAAATGGAAGCACGGAGTCGGTTTGCACCTTCTTTCAAGTATTTTATTGACTCAAATGAGGATCGAAGGCTTAGCTGGCTCAGGTTGCTGTCTCGGCTTTAGAAAGTGAAGTTCCGGGACTATTGGGCGTATCAGAGAGAGAGATTCCCGCTTTCGTTAAGCATTGATTCACTCGAAAGTCGTTGGGTAGGAATTGAGTGCTAAAGAAGTAGAAGTTGTGAAAAGAGCCTGCTTCTCTCACGGTAAGAGATTTTAGTGTAATAGAGTGACGACGGACTTATATCCGGTGTCAGCACGTATGCTACGATCTCTTGTGTACTCTGTAGCCTCTCCCTTTTTTTTTTCAAAGATAAAGGATGTCACTGGTACTATATCCCTGTCTTTAACTATACGTTTCAGAGGTGGGTCTTATCGTGTGTCTGTGGTGCTCCCCATCGCCCAAACTCAAGGCGGTGGTTACGGAACTTTCTTTGTATGCACGCTCTGTCGGGAGTATTCCCTTTGCCAGTTGCTCTTTGGTTAACATTTCCTGATTTAGGGATTCTAACTTCGGAGCAGCTAGGTGCGGCGAGGGCCTTCATCTTAGATAGGGTTAAGCCTGGATACTTTCATGAAAAAGAAATGGATGGTCTCCGGACTTTCTATCCTGATGATGGTGACAAGATTATGGAACGCATGGTTCCAAAACCTGGTTGACGTTCAACAGTTTCAAGCTCATCCCTTAGAACTGCTGCTTTCATTCTTGCCTCTGCGTGGTAGACTGGCTTTACAGCGGGTGAGACCTTTGCCCCAGTTCTTGGCTTTGTTGCTTTCGCGCCCTTTGCCTGAATGGTAAGGTCCAATCCTGACCAAGAACCTTACCCCTGCCCCTCTTCCCGTGCGGGCGTCCTGCGACGTCGAGAGGAAGGCACCCATCAAAGTCCGGTCACGTCCCCTATTTCATGTTTACGCCTAGGCCCTCGATTTGCCCTAGCTTTACGCTAGCCTTTCCCCGTAGGAAGCCCTTACCTAGTGGGTCTTTCCGTTGTGGCTGGATCGACTGAAACTGCCTTAACTACTGCCTCAGGTGGATCAACTACAATTGGCTCTTCAGCGGATCAGTAGGTTCCGAATCAACCCCGTCCCCTTACTCTCGATCTTGATATAGGCAACAAAGGAAAATGGGATATGGCACTCAATCTGCACTTGATGGTACACGGGATCCTTCAACTAAACCAGCACTTAGAATTGGCTTCCCTTTCCTTTCCCCTTACCTCTTCCTATTTTTTGGCTTTAGGATTTCGATCAATCAGTGAACAGTAGAAAGAATTCCATGGACACAGGTGAAAGAACAAGATCTGGCACTGGCAGCGGAAAAGCAGAGTGACAACCAGCCGGGAGCTCGGGTTGGTTGATCAAGCGTAGCCCTCACTCTTTTTTTCACGGACTCCGTAGAATCGAACTGAAAGACGGAAAGCACCAACCAGTAGGCAGGCATACGAACGAATTGCAGAAAGTAAATTGTGTAAGGTCCAGCTATGAGGGCAACTAATCGACGGCTGTAAATACGGGGTTTGAGTGAACGGTTGCATTCGTATATGACCCGTTAGGCAGACAAAGATGTTTAGGCCCAATAAAAGGTTTCGGGCTTTGACTTTCAAGTAGCTCTTTGAGGGTCCCGTGACGAGTGAAAGCACCAGTGGGTAGGCATATTATCTCACTTTTTTAAAGCTTACAATCCCTAGGCAGACCAAAAAGTGCCTAGCTTCAGAAGTGGCAGTTGCATAGAGAACTCTTCTTCCGTCAGCAGCAAACAACGGTTTTTCACCATCTTACTTTTGCACGCCCATTAGAAGTTCGGGTTGATTCGATTCCCCCGCTTGCCAAGTCTTCTTCAAATCCTGCTTCCTCTCTGTCAAAATATTTCTCTTCCATCTTTTTTTGTGGTAGAATCCGATTGTTCAGTGGTATTAGAATAATAGGCGAGCTCGGTATTGAAAGAGAATTCAAAGAAAAGAGGAAAGGAATAAAAACCTAAGGCCTGATCACAGATATAACGGTCACCTTAAGTTTAGGCAAGGGAGAAAGACGGAAGAAAGGGATAGATTGAATTGATAGGCTCGTGCAATCTATAGTCTAGATTCCATTCCCTCGATCCACTCTCATTTATCTATGTCATTTCGAGAGACGAGAGACGAAAGAGAATGAAGGTATTGGGCCATACCAACCTGAACTTAGTATTATATTAGAATAGAAGATTGCTTCATCTTCAAGGATTGGGTGGAAAAAGAGTTTAAGGAAGGGAACATCACTCTCTCTAAGTCAGTTTTGGTGGACCCTCCCCCAAAACCAATGCCATTCAGATGGTAACAGGAGAAGAGAAGACCCATTCTGGGGGCAGTTTCCTTAGGAGCAGGTTAAGAAACTTCAAAGGGGATCCCAAAAGAAATACCTAAATAACTCTGGGAAATAGTCATCTCCAAAAATACCAAAAAAAAGCTTTTGAAGAGATTGGCCGTCATGCCCGGCATCAAGTGGAAGAAGGCTTGTAACCCCTCAGGTTCTTCCACTTCCCAAGCCTCAGGTGCGAAAACGAAGGGGTAGAAAATCCGTTCCTGTTGAACCTGCTCAACTAAAGCATAAGAAATCCGCCTTGGAAGACTATGTCCAGAAAGAATGGGCATTAGTCAGTCACCCTCCAAGAATACTTCCCCGAGGAGGTTAGGAGGGTCCTTCAGAAACGAAAGCATTATATGAATAAGTCGTTTTGCCCACCTTAAGACACATTGAAGCATCACTTCTGCGAAAGGACTATCAGCTCCGGGTCCTGGAGTCAAAAGTGGACA